CGAGCTAGGACAAGAGTCGAGGCTGTCAATGCAATTTCATAACTAGTTGGTGCGTTCAAATAATCAAAAGAGGTTCTGTTTCTAAACCCTATTTTGATTGGATTCACTCGACATAATCCAATCAAGCAGAATCCAATTTAGATACAACGCAATTCAAAAATGAAATAAATAAAAAATCTATAAAAATAAGGGTGGGACAAAAAACTTATTAGATACCGTTGACTCCGGTATCTAATAAGTTCTACCTACTATTGGATTTGAACCAATGACTCCCGCCGTATGAAAGCGATACTCTAACCACTGAGTTAAGTAGGTCACTTATTATCCTAAAGAGAACCAAATGGAACCCATCCTATCGATGGATTATAAATATCATATTCCTTATAAGCAACAATAATCGAACCAATACCACTCAAAAATTTCGGATGTTGGATCATAGAATATTGATCTTGACAACAAATTATATACATGATAAAATATGCATCACAAGCACTAAGGGCTATAGCTCAGTTGGTAGAGCACCTCGTTTACACGCGCGCCAATGTTTTTCAGGGGAATCCACCATACAATCCAAAAAATGGATCTTATTGAGAAATCGATGTCTTACTCCATAATAACTTTAAGAGAAAAGAGAACAATAGCCTGACGAGAGGTTCGGTCCTATTTGAGTGCCCTTTGTAGGTACCAAACAGGCTCCGCCTTGAGATATTGATAAGGTGAATAGCAGTATATTCAATGCTAGGCATAATGAGTATAAGGCCCTCAAAAAATCTCTTTTCGTCCTATGAACTTGAAGGTGTATGAAGTTTCATATTGGATTTTTTAAGCCGAACGATAGAGACTTCATTTAACTTAAAATTCTAGGCCAAAGGCAGACCTACGTCAAAATAACTTCACCTTTGAAACACTTTGGTAGTGCTCTGAATTAGAATCCCAAATAATGAATCAGAGCACATGGAGCCATCTCCTTATCTTATTTTTCTGTCAAGAAAAAATATGGCAGATTGGCTGATATTTCTATCAGTTAATGAAAGAGCCCAATGCAAAAAAAAAATGCATGTTGGGTCTTTGAAACAGTTCAGATCATTTTGATAATAATAAGTTTGATCTGTTTTACCGAGAAGGTCTACGGTTCGAGTCCGTATAGCCCTAGAGCCCTATAAAAAAAATGAATAAAATTCCAAATTTTCATTTGAAATAAAAAATTGTATAATTTTGATTTCTTCATTCTTGTTTGTTGCTTATAACTGACCGGTTGGTTCATCGAAACAAAATTTGTCCTAGAAACTCACTCACGGGAATCATTTAAAGCAGAACAGAAAACCGAAAAAACATATCATATTTCAAGGAATCGAATCGATCTTTTTCCAAACAAACCAACCCTTCGTCATTAATTGTCGAAGGGAAATTCCATATGCATTTTTCTGCCCACAATCACAATCAAGGGGTTAAGCTAGCGATACTCCTTTTCTTTGGTATACCTTACCAAGACCCGGCGAAGCACACCAAAACAAGGGGGGGTGGTCTTCTTTTTCTGTATTCAATCAAGAGAAAACCCCACCCCATCCAGATCTGATAAACGGAATATACCAACACTAAGATATTCGAAATCCCCAGATACCTACCCATTCTCTTACATTTGAATACTTGTTCTATTCTAAATTACTAAGAAAAAACTTTCGACTCTATTCCTAAAAAATCCAAATTCCGAACTCGCATTTTTATAAAGAAAATTCAAATAATCAAAAGAATATCAAAAGAATAATAAATTCAAAAATTTTAAACACAAAATAAGAATTCTATTTGCTTTCTTTAGGCTTTAGGAAGAATCCTAGGCAAAAACAAGAAAATTTGTCTAAGTCTAACATCTAGAGTTATACTAACTAAAGCAATTAAAGAAAATTGAACTAAAAAAATGAAGTAGACTGGAAATAGGATCCCGATCAAGTCAGTCGATAAATCTTGAAATGAGATATGCCCTGCAATAATCAAAGGAAACTAGATGGTTTGGTCAAAATAAATTGTTGTTTTGACTAACTAGTTATCAATGACTTTAGAACTTCAATTCGAATCAACCAATCCGATATACTTTCCACGTTCATAGGAGTGCGTCTATGTTTTTGCTTTACGAATATGATATTTTTTGGGCATTTCTAATAATATCAAGTTTTATTCCTATTTTGGCATTTTTAATTTCTGGGATTTTAGCCCCGATTAGGAAAGGGCCGGAGAAACTTTCTAGTTATGAATCGGGTATAGAACCAATGGGCAACGCTTGGTTACAATTTAGAATTCGTTATTATATGTTTGCTCTAGTTTTTGTTGTTTTTGATGTTGAAACGGTTTTTCTTTATCCATGGGCAATGAGTTTTGATGTATTGGGCGTATCTGTATTTATAGAAGCTTTAATTTTCGTGCTTATCTTAATTGTTGGTTTAGTTTATGCATGGCGGAAGGGAGCATTGGAATGGTCTTAGCTCCTGACTATTCAGACAATAAA